ACTGCTTTTTTTTCCACTGTAAGTTTGAAAATAAACGTTTAAATGTCCTTCAAAAGCAAGTAAATAGATCCGAAACATATAAAATGCAGTTAATCCTGCTGTGGACCAAGCTATTATTGCAAAAATAGGTAAATACAACCAACTATCATTAAGAATTTCATCTTTGGACCAAAAACAAGCAAGGGGTGGAATACCAGAAAGAGAAAGTGTACCCAATAAAAAAGCAGTTTTTGTAATTGGTACATGTTTTCTTAAACCGCCCATAAGAACCATATTCTGACTTTTATCTGGAGAATATCCAACAATAGCTTCCATCGCATGAATAATTGATCCAGATCCTAAGAACAACAATGCCTTCGAATAAGCATGAGTAATCAAATGAAATAAAGCAGCTCGATAAGACCCCATACCTAGAGCTAACATCATATAACCCAATTGAGACATTGTAGAATAAGCTAAGCTTTTCTTAATATCTTTTTGAGCAAGAGCTAAAGTGGCTCCTAAAAATAATGTTATTATACCTATCAAAGCTATTAGATTTAGAATGTAAGGTATAACTATGAAAAGAGGAAGAAGCCGAGCTACAAGAAAAATTCCTGCTGCTACCATAGTAGCGGCATGTATAAGAGCCGAAATGGGGGTAGGCCCTTCCATGGCATCAGGTAACCATACATGAAGTGGAAATTGGGCGGATTTAGCAACAGCGCCGGCAAATAATAGAGAGGCGCATAAAGTAACAAATAAAAAATTAACTTCATTATTAGAAACCAAGTTATTGAATATTTCAAACAAATCCCGAAATTCGAAACTACCTGTTATCCAATAAAAACCCAAAATTCCTAATAATAAACCAAAATCCCCGACACGATTAGTTACAAACGCTTTTTGACAAGCATTCGCGGCACTGGGTCGTGTGAACCAAAAACCTATTAATAGATAAGAACACACTCCAACTAATTCCCAAAAAATATAAATTTGTATCAAATTCGAACTAGTAACTAATCCCAACATTGAAGTATTGGAAAAACTCATATAAGCAAAAAATCTCAAATATCCCTGATCATGAGACATATAATTGTCACTATAAATAAGAACCATAATTCCAACAGTAGTGATTAATATCGACATAATAGAAGTAAGTGGATCAACCAAGCAGCCAAATTCTAAAGAAAAATCATTATTGATGGTCCAAGACCATACATATTGATAGACAGAATTATTATTTATTTGCTGAATAGAAAAAAGGGCTGAAAAAACCATAACTATACTTAATAATAAAACACTAGGAAAAGCCCACATACGGCGAAGATTTTTTGTTGCCGTTGGAAAAAGTAGAAGTCCTGTTCCAATTAAGATAGGAACTGGAAGTGGAATGAAAGGTATAATCCATGAATATTGATATGTATATTCCATAAAAAAAAAAAAAAAAAAAATTATCTTAATTAATTGTTTCTGAGTCACCGGTTCTTATTTCTTTTCTTTTGAAAGGGGTCGGTTAATAAAAAAAAATTAAGATATATAAAATAAAACTTAAATAGAATTTTCTAGCCTTAATTATTCTGAATCTTTCCAAACTACTTCAAATATTTAAAATCAAGAGGTTATAATTGGTCAAATGATATAAATAAGTCACTAGTGAAAAATAAATACGTATTTAATTTTATTAATACTGAATTGTTAATATTAAATTCAAATTTTTAAATAAAATTTTATGAAGATAAAAAATGAAAATTCGAATTTTCATTTTAATTATTACGTATTACAATAATTTTTTTATATCTATAGAACAAGGATAAATAATTATACCAAAAACAGTATTTGATATGAATCATAAAGCCCATAACTAAAACTATTTATTGTAATTCGGTTATTTAGAATCATTAACCAATTTGTTTTGTAACTAATTGTTTGTCTTCCATTACAATAAAAGCTATTTGTAGGAAATGCTATGATATCCAACACTTTAATTTTACGGAAAAAAAAAGGGGGAAAATAAAATGCCTTTAAATTATGTATTTTGTATCCTTTAACAGATTAACTACTAGTCTCATTTGATAATTAAAATTTTGTGGACTCTTTCTTCGAGCTTGAACAATTAAATTAATATTAAATTAATTAATATAATAGAAAAAATTATTAAAGTTTTTTTTTTTAATGAAGCGGGAGAAGGGTTATTAAACTTTTAGATTTTTTTATTACATGTATAAATGTAACACGACGAAAATAGAAAGAAAACGAAACGGACAATCTTTCTTTTTTTTTATTATTTTTTTTTTTTTATTTTATCAACTTCAATCTATTTGGCATAGTGTACCTTATCGTTCTTATTAATATTTTATGTGATTTTTAACCCCCCCCTTTTTTTGGAGTCTAATTTAGAGAAAAAATAGATAGAGAGTAGTAAAGAACAATTGATTTTGAACAATAGATGTCTTTCACATCCAACCGAAAAACCTATTATAACTTTTTAATGGCAGTTCCAAAAAAGCGCACCTCTATTTCAAAAAAACGTATTCGTAAAAATATTTGGAAAAGGAAGGGATATAGGGCAGCATTGAAAGCTTTTTCGTTAGCGAAATCTCTTTCTACCGGGAGTTCTAAAAGTTTTTTTTGTGTAACAAATAAATAATCTGAATCGTTCTAATAACTAATAAAGTAATATAATTTTGTTTATAGTTTATTTATAAGATTTATAAGTTATAAATTATAAGATTTATAAGTTATAAAAATGATAAATAATATTTATCAATTATAATTAATATTAACATCATAATAGTATAGTAAAAATCATAATAGTATAGTAAAAGAATAAATATTAATATATAAGATAAATTACAATATAAACAATATACATTAAAAATAAAATAAATAAAATAAATAAAAAAGAATTAGTCTCATAATGTTTTAATTTAAAACGAATATAAAATTGAATTTGTTTTAATTTAAAACGAATATAAAATTGAATTTGTTTTACTTTAATTTGAAGCCAAATTTTTCTTTCGTTTCTGATATAGATAAGAATTCTGTTGTCTACTGAATTCTAAAAATGAATGGTACTTTTTTGTTTGAAAAAAGGGTAAACGCAAGCGCAAGGTTTCGCCTTTCATTTTAGTATGTTTTATCATTTTCCGGATGGGGATTATCACTTTCCCCATCGCCCTTACTCAATAATAAAAAGAATTTTTTTTTTAGTTATATTTTTGATTTTATATTATAAAGAAGAGGTCGTTGAAACTAATTGATTAAGTTTAAAATGTTTTTTATAATCTTTTAAACCATTATTTTGGGTTTTAGAAATTATTATCACTATATAAATTCCTTAAACCCAATTAAATTAATAAAAGCCCCGTTTCCATTTTTAGGTAGTTATATGACGAATGCGCCAATTTTGAGTGATCTATTTTAGATCCTATGTTTCGATTGGAAGATCGATCAAGATATAATGTATATATATTAATTAAAAATTTTAGAATTTGAAGTACGGGACAATTTCTATACGAAATTTTTTTATATGATTGATACGACCATCCCAAATACCTAACTTAATGGGTTTGCTAAATCTTAACGCAAATTCTCTACACAACAAAAAATCCTAACGCAACCTAACTATGCAAATATTTACATAAATCTTTTGAGTGTATCGCTGAAATTGTGTTATATAAAAATTCTATTTTTTTATTAATCGATAAAATGCATTTTTTATTTTAGATTAATAAAATAAATGATAAAAGAAATTAATCATTAAAAAATGCAAACGAGGCAGAACATTTTTTTTACTTATATCCAGGGATTGAAGTAAAAATTATCTAGTTACAACTGTTCCATTTTAGTTTTAGGAGAGCATAAAGTAATAGCCTACGAAAAAATACATTGTTAGTTCAGTTAAATAAAATTGACATCCTAAAATACTAAATAACTAAATAAAAAGATAATAATAAGAAAAATCAATATTATTAACGTTAACGAAAACGTTTTAATCCCTAATTTTTAAACAAGTTTTTATTCATCAATTTGAATGTTTTCCTAAAAAAAATATTGGATTGAATTAACTCCTTCAAGCTCGACGATTGAATAAAAATAGGTTATTATGATTTCGAATAAGCCGCTATGGTGAAATCGGTAGACACGCTGCTCTTAGGAAGCAGTGCTAGAGCATCTCGGTTCGAGTCCGAGTGGCGGCATGGCATCTTCTAAAAGAGTAAGTCCTATAATGAATTCAATTCCCGATTTCAATTCCTATAATTGAGGGACGCCCTTATTAATTTAATAATTTTTATGATATTTTCAACTTTAGAGCATATATTAACTCATATATCCTTTTCGATCGTTTCAATTGTAATTACAATTCATTTGATAATTTTATTAGTCGATGAAATCGTAGGACTAGATGATTCGTCAGAAAAGGGGATGATAGCTACTTTTTTCTGCATAACAGGATTATTAGTTACTCGTTGGATGTATTTGAGGCATTTACCATTAAGTGATTTATATGAATCATTAATTTTTCTTTCGTGGAGTTTTTCCATTATTCATATTATTCCGTATTTTAAAAAACATAAAAACCATTTAAGCGCAATAACCGCGCCAAGTGCTATTTTTACTCAAGGTTTTGCTACTTCAGGTCTTTTAACTGAAATGCATCAATCCGCGATATTAGTACCCGCTCTCCAATCCCATTGGTTAATGATGCACGTAAGTATGATGGTATTGAGCTATGCAGCTCTTTTGTGTGGATCATTATTATCACTAGCTCTTCTAGTCATTACATTTCGAAAATTCATAAGGATTTTTAGTAAAAGCAATAATTTAGAAAATGAGTCAGTTTACTTTAGTGAGATTCAATACGTGAACGAAAGAAACAATGTCTTACGAAACACTTCTTTTATTTCGTCTCAAAATTATTACAGGTATCAATTGATTCAACAATTGGATCGTTGGAGTTATCGTATTATTAGTCTAGGGTTTATCCTTTTAACCGTAGGTATTCTTTCGGGAGCAGTATGGGCTAATGAAGCATGGGGATCATATTGGAATTGGGATCCAAAGGAGACTTGGGCATTTATTACTTGGACCATATTCGCTATTTATTTACATATTAGAACAAATAAAATTTTTGAAAGTGTAAATTCTGCAATTGTGGCCTCAATGGGCTTTCTTATAATTTGGATATGCTATTTTGGGGTTAATCTATTAGGAATAGGGTTGCATAGTTATGGTTCATTTACATTAACATCTAATTGAATAAAAGACTTGACGAATATAAACATAGGACGGCATACAGGTATATATACGAAAACTTCATGTAAACAATCAAGAACCATTTGAATCATTTCCATTACTTGATTCAAATGGTTCTCACAAATTCAAAAGATATCTAGTTATAATAGAATTCCAATTTATTTATTTTACTTAAAAGAATATAAAAGACTCATTTTTTTATTGTACAATCAACCATTTTTAAAATCATGGGATTTCAGTTTCATTTTTTGGTTTACTCACAAAAACTATCGAAAAAAATAATTGGATATAATAGCTTCGACCTTGTCAACTGATAATGATAAAACGAAATCGGGATAAACACCAATACCTATTACAGGTAAAAGGATAGAGATCGAAACAAATAATTCTCGCGGTCCAGAATCAAAAAAATAAGAGTTTGGGGCATTAAAAAGCTTGTATCCATAGAACATCTGGCGTAACATAGATAATGAATAAATAGGAGTTAATATCATTCCAATTGCCATTACAAAAGTAATTAATATTTTTGTCATTAAAAGATATTTTTGACTAGTAAGTATTCCAAAAAAAACTAACAATTCGGCAACAAAACCGCTCATGCCCGGTAATGCAAGAGAAGCCATTGATAAGATACTGAAAGTCGTGAATATTTTTGGAATTGCGATAGCCATTCCGCCCATTTCGTCGAGATAAACAAGACGTATTCTATCATAACTCGTTCCGGCCAAGAAAAAAAGCGCAGCGCCAATAAATCCGTGAGAGATTATTTGTAAAATGGCTCCGTTGAGTCCTGTATCGCTTATAGAACCAATTCCTATAATTATGAAACCCATATGAGATACAGAAGAGTAGGCTATTCTTTTTTTTAAATTACGCTGACCGGGAGATGTTGAAGCTGCATAGATTATTTGAATTGTGCCTACTATAATCAACCAGGGAGAGAATATAGAATGGGCGTGGGGTAATAATTCCATATTGATCCGAACCAATCCATACGCTCCCATTTTTAATAAGATTCCGGCTAAAAGCATACAAGTACTGTAATGTGCCTCTCCATGGGTGTCTGGTAACCATGTATGTAAGGGTATGATCGGTGATTTGACAGCAAAAGCAATAAGAAATCCAATATAGAATATTATTTCCAGTGCTACAGGATACGATTGATTAGCTGATGTTTCAAAATTTAATGTTGGTTCATTGGAACCATATAAACCAATACCCAAAACTCCCATTAATAAAAAAACGGAACTTCCTGCAGTGTACAAAATAAATTTTGTAGCTGAATACAAACGTTTCTTTCCCCCCCACATGGATAGAAGTAGATAAACTGGAATTAATTCTAACTCCCACATGATGAAAAAAAGTAAAAGGTCTCGAGAAGAAAATGGTCCTATTTGACCGCTATACATTGCTAACATCAGAAAATGGAATAGTCGGGAATCTCGAGTAATCGGCCGAGCCGCTAAAGTAGCTAAAGTTGTGATAAATCCTGTCAGTAAAATGGGTCCTATAGAAATTCCATCTATTCCCAATCTCCAGTAAAAATCAAAAAAATCGATCCATTTATAATCCTCTGTCAGTTGCATTAATGGATCATCCAATTGGAAACGATAACCGAATGCATAGGTTGTTAGAAGGAGTTCTATTATGCATATACCTATAGTATACCACCGAATTATCTTATTTCCTCTATGAGGGAGAAAGAAAATTAAGGAACCCGCGAATATTGGCAAAACTACAACTAGCGTTAACCAAGGAAAATTATTCATGGTAAAAACAAGATAAACTTGGACCAGAAAAACCCGTGCTCAAAATAAATAGTTTTTGAGCGCGGGTTTTTGTCGGTAAAGGTAAAAAAATCAAATGTATTCAAGTAGGGTTTTCTGGAACGTATTAATAAGCCAGACCCATACTTCGAGTTGTTTCATGCCATAAATAAACTCGAACACTCAAGAAATCTGTCGGACAGGCGGATTCACATCTCTTACAACCGACACAGTCCTCTGTTCTTGGAGCAGAAGCAATTTGCTTAGCTTTACACCCGTCCCAAGGTATCATTTCTAATACATCCGTTGGGCAGGCGCGCACGCATTGAGTACACCCTATACACGTATCATAAATCTTTACTGAATGTGACATTTGGATCTATAAATTTTTGAATGTCAGAAAGTTTCGATCTAGTAAACTTGTAAATGAATCATATATTTAGACACCAGATGAATCAATAATTTATCATAATTTTTCTAATCAATCTACTTCTGGATTGACTCATGCGATAGAGCCAAGATACTTTAATTTCTTACATTTTTGAAAACATGTATTATTACGTAATGTATGGTCATGGTAATTCTAATTTATGAATATTAGAATTTATATGATTAATACTACTTATTCAACAAATTCGATTGATTGATACGAGTTGATTTTCTGTTACGATAAATTGATGAAACAATAGCCGGGCCAATAGCTGCTTCAGCGGCTGCAATAGCTATAACAAAAATTGAGAAAATATTTCCTTTTAATTGGCGACTATCAAAAAAATCAGAAAATGTTACGAAATTCATATTAACCGCATTCAGTATAAGTTCAAGACACATAAGGGCTCTAACCATATTCCGGCTCGTGATCAATCCATAGATACCGATAGAAAATAAGTAGGCACTCAAAACAAGTACATGTTCGAGCATCATTGACCAACTCCTTATCAATTTCGATTCATTTCAATATGAACTGAACAACAATTAAACAGATTCAATTGACTAGAATAAAAAAAAGTACGGAACAAAGGCAGATTTTCTATTGTTAATAGAATAGATTGAATAATTTCTATTTTAGACATAAACAATCTTTAATTAAAGAATTAAAGGGAAATAAATGTAATGTAATAAAACAGAGTTTAATGTGCATTGCTAATTCTATAAATTTTTTACTGTCGCGCCACGGCAATTGCACCTATCAAAGCGGCTAAAAGAATTATCGAAACGAATTCAAATGGAAGAAAAAAATCTGTTGATAAATGAATTCCAATTTGTTGACTATTACTTATCAAATCTTGCTCTATAATCTGGTTTGATCTTGTAGTCCAAATAATTCCGTACCATGACGTATCCGTAATAATAATCATGAGTAAAACAAAAATACTTGTACAAACTGGCAAAGTAACCACATCCCCAATGGTCCAAAGATTCAAATCTTTGTAATATTCTGAACCATTCATGAACATCACAGCAAATACGATTAAAACATTTATAGCTCCCACGTAAATAAGGAGTTGTGCAGCAGCTACAAAATAAGAGTTTAATAGAATATAGAATAAGGATATACAAACAAGAACCAGTCCCAATGAAAAGGCAGAATAAATGGGGTTGGTAAATAATACCACCCCCATACCTCCTAGTATAAGAACCGATCCCAAAAAGACTAAAAGAAAATCATGTATTGGTCCGGGCAAATCCATTATATGTAAAATAAGAGATAAATAAATAGAAATGTTTTTCATGACCTTATTGAGACCCGACCAGAAAATTTTTTTTTTATGATTTTTGAGCAATTCCTAATTTAATCCTAAGTAAATAAATACTAAGGGATATGAATAAATGTGAGTACTATTATTGGACTAATTTCATTCTTTATCTGAAAGAGTCGTTCTAATTCTAAACGATATATTAAAAAAAAATTATGGATATATTAATTAATGGATTTTCAATCCAAATTAAGACGCGTTTCTTACCAACCAATCAATAGTTGGTATTTGTAGTTATTGACCAAACAACACGAAAGAAACCTAAATTCCTTCTATATTAGTTATTAGTAAAGTAATTCTAAATTATTCGTTAATAAGAGATTTACTTATTTAATAAGAGATTTACTTATTTATTTGAGGCGAATTCAAAATTGTTCGAATTGTATAATCGTCAATTACTGACATTGGTAAACGACCCAAAGCAATTTGATTATAATTCAATTCGTGACGATCATAAGTAGAAAGTTCATATTCTTCAGTCATTGATAAACAATTCGTTGGACAATACTCAACGCAATTACCACAAAATATACAGACTCCGAAATCAATACTGTAATTAAGCAGCCGTTTCTTGCGAATATCAGTTTCCAATTTCCAATCAACAACGGGTAGATCTATAGGACATACACGAACGCATACTTCACAAGCAATACATTTATCAAATTCAAAATGGATTCGACCGCGGAAACGCTCCGCGGTGATTGATTTTTCATAAGGATATTGAATAGTTACGGGTAAACGATTTGCGTGGGATAAAGTAATCATGAAACTTTGACCAATGTACCTTGCAGCTCGTACTGTTTGTTGACCATAATTCATGAACCCAGTTACCATAGAGAACATATCGTTAATATATATATGAATAGTTTTATGTTTGTTTATTTCTCTTGTTTGAGACACGTTGGGAATATAGAATGTTACTTTACAGTGAAAAGAGTTGGAAAGAAGTTGTTAATAATAGATTACCGAGAGAAATAGGTAAAAGAAATTTCCATCCAAGATTCAATAGTTGGTCCATTCTTAGCCTCGGTAAAGTCCATCTTGTTGTGATAGGAATGAACAAGAACAAATAAGTTTTAGCTAATGTAATAAAGATACCAATTATCGCTCCAAAAACTCCACATGTTTTATTTATTTCAAAAAGCTCAGAAACATATATGTCCGGAATAGATATATTCCAACCTCCCAAGTAAAGAACTGTTACAAATAATGAAGAAACCAATAGGTTTAGATAGGAAGCAACATAAAATAACCCAAATTTTATACCCGAGTATTCGGTTTGATAACCTGCTACTAACTCTTCTTCTGCTTCTGGTAAATCAAAAGGTAATCTCTCACATTCTGCTAGGGAAGAAATAATAAAAATGATAAACCCTATAGGCTGACGCCACAAATTCCATCCCCAAAAACCATATTTTGATTGCGCCTCAACAATATCAATTGTACTTGAACTGTTAGATAATTATAGTCGGTGATACCATCACTGTTACCATCGCTATTACAGAACCGTACATGAGATTTTCACCTCATACGGCTCCTTGAAGGCCAGAAATAAATATAGGGACCGCGTCAGTATTCTTTTTTGAATCTTGATATGTTTGTAGGATGGATAACTATCGGCCGGTCCCAAATTAGACCAATTGAATTCTGTCTGTTATAATTATTTTAATTCAAAATTAAATAAAAAAAGTACTTCTGAATTGATCTCATCCTTTCTTTAATTTAATAATTTCAATAAAAATTTCAATTCTTCTTTGTTCAGTAATAACTTAACTGTTCAATAAAATACTTCTTGTAAAAATATCAATAACCCATTGGTTTCACGTACGAAAAAAAAATTCGATATTAATTAATTAATTATGACACAAATTATATATCTATTAATATGTATATGGGAAAGAATAAAAGTAACAAAGAATAAATAAAGTATATCTTTTTTTTTTTTCGTTCCTATTCTTCTTTCTATTTCTGAGAAAAAGAGGGCTTTCAAAATAAAGTAAAGGATTATTTCGTTTCGAATAGTTATTTATTAAATCGGTGGATAGGAGTATACTCTGGATTGGAATCGTGTCATGGGGAGTACTGCCTGATCATTTCTACCAACTTAAAGCCCCAATTAGTATTCTTTGTTTGTATATTATGTAAAAATGTCCTTTTGGAGAATTTACATAATCTCCATTACTAATCCTTTACATATGTTCGTGTTTCTAACCATCCACTCGTTTTTGCTCAATCCCCCGTTATGCTAATACATAAAAATGATAGTGAAAACTCAATACGGTTGATCTTTTGAACCCGCTTCAAGTCAGGATGACTAATCAACCAATCTTGGGGGAAACGGTCTCTTCTGTTTATGTTTATTTCCGCTTAACTCTCTAACTCTTATACATAGAAAATGAGAATCAATCTTTTTACTGCGAATTTATATATAAGCTGTTTTCTTTCTTATATATAAGCTGTTTTCTTTCACTCATATAACTATTTGATTTAGTTCATCAACCCGAATAATGAATAAAAAAAAATTAAGATATCTACTCAATCCATTCCAACCCTTTCCTTGAAAGGAAGGAATAGAGAAAAGTTTCTGTCTATGTATCAACGAATCGCACGTAGAGATATTGATAACACACATAAAGTTAATGGTATTTCATAACTAATCGATTGAGCAGCAGCTCGTAGACCGCCTAAAAAGGAATATTTATTATTTGACCCGTATCCCGACATAAGAAGTCCAATTGGAGCAATACTGGAAATGGCAATCCATAAAAAAACACCGATATTGAGATCCGCTAAAACAAGGTGATATCCAAAAGGAACTACTGAATAACTTACTAAAATTGATATGACTGCTATGGATGGCCCGATACTGAATAAACGAGTATCCCCCCTAGATGGAAAAAGATTTTCTTTGAAAAGTAGTTTTGTCCCATCTGCTAGAGCTTGAAGAACTCCCAAAGGGCCGGCGTATTCAGGTCCAATACGTTGTTGTATCCCTGCCGATATTTCTCTTTCTAACCATACAATTACCAGTACGCCTATTGTGATTCCCACTACAAGAGTCAAAATAGGAACAAGAACCCATAGAATTCCATAAACCTCTTTAAAAAATTCTAATCTAGAAAAAGAATCGATATCTTGTACTTCCGGTGTATCAATTATCATTTCAACGATCAACTTCTCCCATAATGATATCTATACTACCTAGTATCGTCATAATATCAGCCAATTTCATTCTTTTAACTAACCGCGGAAGAATTTGCAAATTGATAAAACCCGGCGGGCGGATTTTCCATCTCCAAGGAAAACCACTCTGATCCCCTATGAGAAAAATTCCCAATTCTCCCTTTGGGGCTTCTACTCTCACATAAAGTTCTTGTTTCGGCAATTCAAATGTAGGAGACGGCTTTTTACTAATAAATCGATATTCAAAATCATTCCATTCCGGATTCCTTTCTCTATCAAAGTATCGTATTTCTAAATTCTCATAGGGTCCCCCTGGAATTCCTTCCAGGGCCTGTTGAATAATTTTTACGGATTCTATCATTTCACCAATTCGGACTAGATAACGAGCCAATGAATCTCCTTCTTTTTGCCACTGTACTTCCCAATCAAATTCGTCGTAACATTCATAATGATCAACTTTACGAAGATCCCATTGTATTCCGGAAGCTCGCAGCATTGGTCCCGATAAACCCCAATTTATTACTTCCTCTCTACCAATAATGCCTACTCCCTCGACTCGTTCTAAAAAAATAGGATTTCGTGTAATAAGTTTTTGATATTCAGCAACTCTTGTTAAAAAATAATCGCAGAAATCCAAACATTTATCTATCCAGCCATGAGGTAGATCGGCCGCTACTCCTCCGATACGAAAATAATTATGCATCATTCTCATACCGGTGGCAGCTTCGAATAGATCATATACTAATTCTCTTTCTCTGAAAATATAGAAAAAGGGAGTTTGTGCACCAATATCCGCCATAAAAGGACCGAGCCATAACAGATGAGAAGCTATACGACTCAACTCCAACATAATTATTCTGATATAGCTGGCTCTTTTAGGTACTTGAATATTTCCCAACTGTTCCGGTCCGTTTACAGTTATTGCTTCTGTGAACATAGTAGCTAAATAATCCCACCGTGTTACATAAGGCAAATATTGTATAATTGTTCGATTTTCCGCAATTTTTTCCATTCCTCGGTGTAAATAACCCAATATTGGTTCACAGTCAATAACATCTTCACCATCTAGAGTAATGATGAGTCGAAGAACACCATGCATTGATGGGTGGTGGGGGCCCATATTGACTATCATGAGGTCTTTTCTTGTAGCCGGTATATTCATAGGTTTTTCCTCGATTCATTCTTTCATGAATTGCTGAAAACGAAAAAAAGTTCATTAAAATTCAAGATCTAATAAATCAAATAATTCAAAATGCCTTTATAAAAATCAAATTAACGAGTTTTTGACTCCCGAATATCCAACCGATTAATTAATTCTTTATAACATATTCTATTTTTCTTTGACAAATAAGACAGTAATCGTTGGCGTTTTCCCAGAATTTTACGTAAACCTCTCTGAGATAAATAGTCTTTTTTGTGTAATTGTAAATGTGAAGTAAGTCTTCGTATCCTATTGGTGAAACTAACTATTTGAAATTCAACAGATCCTCTGTTTTCGTCTTTTTCTTCTTGTGAAATAACTGAGATGAATGAATTTTTTACCATAAACTGAAATCTTCTCTCCCCCCCTCTTTTTATTTTAAGATATTTTTTATTGATAGATATCTTTATTGATCAGTAATAATAATGCCCCTAATTTTTATTTGGTATATACAAAAATTTGTATTTCGTTATTCATTTCTAATTTTTTTAATTTAATAAAACTTACTCAATCCTATTTTCATTTTAAAATTGGATTTGAAAGGGGATACAAAAGTATGGTTGGTTTCTTCACTCACAAAAGATAAAAGTTTAGACCTAAAATAAGAAAATTTTGTTCATTCTAGATCTAATTGATATGTCATTGAATTAGTATCATGTATCAGAATGGAATGTAAGACAATGTATGCGTGCATCTCTTTGTCGTCATAGACCAGATATGGTATGGGAAATATAGGAAAAATGTACTATTAATGAATTTTCAATCGCGGATACATATGTATCCTTACCATACTGAAACAACTGCCATTATTGGTATTAAACCAATAACGATTCATACAAGCTAAATCTTCTAATCGATAATTGGGCCAAAGAAATAGCTTTAATTTTATAAGTTTTTTTTTATATTTTTTGCTTTTATCCACAACTTGACTGTTTACCTCATTCCCATTACAAAAAGATGCCTTTCTATGTCTATTCTTAGAATTTAAACAAATTAGAATTCGCAATTCTCTACGACGTCTAGGCGATAAAATATTTTCAGGAACAAACAAATCATAATTTTTTTTATATCTATTTCCAGTCATCTTTTGATGTTTTGTAATGACTTCATCAGAATTCTTATCAACATGTTTTTTTTCTCGGTATCTTTGATTTATTTGATGTTTACTTTTATGAACTAATGAAATACCGAGGGTTTGATACATAATAAATTTTCCATCATTTTTTATAGCTAGACGAATTGGTTCAATAATCAAAAATCCCCTTTTAATAAATTCTGTAAGAGTTACATCTTTCTGAATCGTCAAAATATCCAGACTCATTTCGCCCCTTTGAATAGAGGATATAGTAATTTCTCTTGGATTTATCAGTCTAAGCAGGAGACAATATACGTTGATGTTATTGATTATTTTTTTATTTAAAGAATCATCCCATCTCAATTGAAAATACAAATACCTTTTTAGGAAGAAATCAAACTCCGCTTTTGTATTGATCTTGTATTGCTTTTTATTTCTATGTTTTTTCATGTCCGATCCCGTATAATCTTCTTCAACATCTTTTTCTTGGTTTGAAAGAGCTGATTTAAGATCTGCTTGGCCCGTGGATTCTTTTTCTCCTTGATTTCGGTTTTCTAATTCAAGAGATTTTTTTTCATTCGACGATATTGATATAAAAGGATCTCTTTTTTTATTTCCAGTGATGCTTTTGTTTTCACTAGCATTTTTTTTTATATTAGAATGAAAAAGTAGTAATTTAATTGGTATAACCCACGGTTTCATTTTATACGTATTATAAAGTCTCACAAATTCTGGCAAGAACCAAAGTTCCAGATTTGATATGGGACGACTTAGTATTTCTTCATTCATTCCCATCCAATCCAAAAGGGGTTTTTGATTGGATAGGTTGATTTTTTGGTCTTGCTGAAGTGTGAGATAAAAAAGACCATTATTATTGATTTTATCAATTATTTGATACTTATTAACCCTAGTCCTAGTCTTAGTATATTTATTACTGTTAGTGTCAGTATCAATATTGATCCAGGCCTCAATATCGACCTTCGTTTTAAGACAAAAATCGAGAATTCTCCAATCAAAAAATTTTCTATCCGTATTTTTATCCATATCTCGAATATCATCTTCTACCATATTAAATGATTTTTGTTTATGTGTGTTGTAATTATAAAAAATATCTTGGTTAGTTTTTACTTGTAATGGTGATCCATAAATTGAAGAGTACTTCTTAGTTTCAGAATTTATAGATTTATATGCTAAAAGATCATATCTATATTGTTTTTTAAAATTATCCTTTTGATTCAATAATAAATCCGTTTCAATTTTTGTTTTTTTTTCGTAGTGAATTAATTCATCTTTTTCATCTTTTTCATATAAATCACACAAATCTTTATATAAATCTTTATTTTGAGCTATACAGTTCAATATATTTCGCCATTTTTGTGGTACTACTCTAGACCATTTAATTTGAGATACATCACATTGATATTGATAATGACTCCTTAACCAATTTGTCCATTGATTCATTCCAGAATTGCGAAGATTCTTAGGTCTTAATTCGGAATGAAATAGTTCTTGTCTTACAACAAAAAAATCCTTTATTTCATTCTTAAGAAAAAGGGGGGTTCCATTATATTGAAATACGGATTTAAATTTCTCTAACTTAATAAGTTGGGTTTGTGATAATTTGTAAAATACATATGCTTGTGAAAAGTAAGATAAGTCAAAAAAAGTCTTTGAATTTTTTTGACTAAGACTAATATTAGTATTAGAAAGTGACTCTTTTATAATCGAAATAAATTTAATTAAACTTTGATTTGTTTTATTAATTCTTTCTTGATTTGCTTCATTACTGTTAATGTTTTTATTAATAATTTTTTTTGTTGATTCAAGAAAAAGCTGTGTATTGATACTAGGAATATTAATCATAGATAGAAAGATATCTATGTATATCTTTTCAATGAAAAATATTATAAAATAATGGGATTTACGGATTAATCGAGCAGTTCTTCTTTTTAATATCTGCCAAATATTTTTTTGTGATTCCAATCTTTTATCATCATAACTTATTTTGTTAGAACTCAAACTTCTATCTGAAGTTATAAATCCCTTTTTCTTGTCTTTTGTAATTTTTTCTATTTGATTTATGATTGTGTTTATTCTATCAGTCAGATCTTGCATTTTTTTTTCTGTTAATGAATAATTTGTCCAATCCTGAGATCTAATTTGAATGGACGATTCCTGAATCATCCGATTACTGATTATTGAATCTTTTTTAATTTCACTCAATTCATATACTTCTATTTCTCTCAATCCAAATAATATAATTGGGTTTATTTTTGAGAGTTCTTTTATTATTTCTTTTATAAACAGAATGTTTTTAATGATCCATTTTTTTGGTTTTTTTGAGACATTTACAAACAATTTTGTTTGTTCTTTAAAAATTCCTAGAATTAGAAAACATTTCTTTTGCAATTTTTTAATTTTTTTTTTGAGTTCTTTTAAAATCGGTTCAAAAAATGAAAGTTTTTTTCTGGGAGAACCAAAAGGTAGTTCAGCTTCCATTCCAAAAATTGTTAAAAAACAAAAATCATTTTTTTGACCTTGCTTTTTCATTGGATCGTTATAAGGGGCTCGTAACTTAGATCTGTGCCAAGGTTTAAGACGAAAAGGAAATAGGATCTTGATCTGAATGCCGTCTGTTAACCAGTTTTTTGGAAATTCTTTTTCTGATAATTGAACGCCGTTATAGGTACATTTAACATGCATTTCTCTATTCCAATCCTTTAAGTCCTCATACCATTCCGGAAATTGAAATAATAGTATACGGACGATATTTTTAGCTATTATCAATGAAGGTACTATAATATATTTTCTAAGAATTGATTGGGTTACTAATAAAAAACCTCTCATTACTTGAGCAAGTAAAATACTATCCCAGGCTTCCGCTATTTGTATACGCACTTTCTCCTTTCTTTTGTCTTCTTCTTTTTTGTCCTCCTCTTTTTTTTTCGCGCTTTCTTTTGTCTTTTTCTCTGTATAATTCGAAATTGTGAATTCTGTGTTTTGCCACATCCAATTTCTAAAAATTTTTTTCATCCGTTCAGAAATATCAAAAAAAAAAAAAAAAGATTTGTCTATTCGGTCCAAAAAAAGAGGGGAATGTGCATTTGCTTCAAAGAGTTTCCAAGTAACTGTTTTACGTCTTTGAGCGCGCATGGAGCCTTTGATTATGTCTCGACGAAAATCCGATTGTTGGGAATAACGTATCAAAGCAACTTCGCCTGTTTGATCAGTATTATTAGTTTCTTTGGTATTAGTATAAGCATCAGTATTTTGTTGGTTA